GTTGAGATCCAGCCGTCTCGAAGGGCCGGCATCGCTGCTGCCGCCTCCACCGTAAAGAGGTAATCTTTCCATTTTTGACAGAAGAAAGTGGAGAAACTCCTCGTAGAAAACTACGAGAGGGGACACCCAAGCCAACCCCCAGTCCCAGAGCACGGGAGCAATCCAGAGTATGAAAAAGTAAGCAATGCTCCTCTTAAGAAGGAACTCGGCGCTCTTCCGTACCCATTTCCGTGGAATCGTAACAACGAATAGGAATGAAACGCCTATAGCTCCTACTAGGAAGACCATAGCGAAGAAGTCGAGACCTAACAAAAGAAGTAACCCTGAAATGTCGCGAAAGACTAGGATGGGAAACAAAACGGAATGTACCGGATTTTTAGCACATGCAACCATCAAACCAGAGACCAAAGCAAGGCTCGACAAAACAGAAAGTATCATAGTACGTCGTCCTTCCCTAAAAAGCAACTTTCAATAACGACCAGCGCGGTTGTTCGTATTTCATTTTCTTTTTCCAAGCCTTAGAAAGCACTCACTGAGTTACTTACGGGATCTCAAGTCTTAAGGTAAGTCGCAAACTATCAAAAAAATGAATTGACCAATTGACAACGCCACTCATTCATTCTAACGAGATTTGATAAATTCGATTGTTTAACTGCGAATAGTCTATCTGACGGAGACACTCGCTAGATCTAGTTAGAGTTTCTCGGCGAATCGTCTCTTTTTTTACGTAATTAGTAGCTTTCTTTCTTTTTTTGTTATCATGTTGTATTGGTTTGAGGTTTCCATTGGATGAATCTGTCTAGCGATTCACTGGACAAGGCTAGGGTAGCGACTCCTCATAACATCTTGCAACCCGCTTTAGTTCTTCCAAATAACAAGATCTATATCCGGATCTTTAGGGATCAAACTAGGGGAAAGGGAGGTTACGGGACTAAGTAACTACTCGGTTGAGAAAGGCATCAGTGATTTCGAACATTTCTTATGAAAATTCGAGTGTGAGTTGATTGATTGTTTGAGTCGGGAGTTGGAGGGTACAAAAAAGGCTTCGCCGATTGAGAAAACTTGATCTGAGCTGGGGGACTAAAGGCTTCGCCGACTGAGAATACCCCGATTCAATCCTTATATGCACGGTCATTAAGCCATCCCGCTCTTCCTGACCCAAGGAAGGCTAGGTGGTATGACGAGCCAATTGAGGAATAGAGCGATTCTTCTGATGATGAAAGAGGGAATGTTACTATACGTCATTTCCAACCTGGCATGTAGAAGCTGGATCGCCCGATGCCTTACCCCTCTGCCCCCAAGGAAGTAGCCCTTCTGTTCCCCATGTAAAGGCTTAGGTCTCCCTCACTTAGCTTCCTGAACCCCTGCAAAGAATTAGAGACATGGACCGAGCGCCCCCGGACGTAGCTGAAAGGTGAACCGGGTAACCAAAGTTGCGATCAGGAAGGCTGAAATCCAGATCATGCATCGCATCTGGAGCACGCTGGTTCGAGTCCAGCTCGCAACAAAGTTCTCGACCTTTTACCTTTTTCGGGATGGGACTAAAGAGACTCTTTGTTTACAGCCAACCAAGAAAGACATGGGACTTGTTAGGCTAACTGAAGTGCCTTTCGAATCTCCGAGAATACTTCGTTCTATTTTCATGTGTTAAGCATATAGCTTAAGTAGACCCGAAGCGAAGAAAGCATAGTTCAATATCCCATTCACTCTAGTCATAAAGAATCGTAGGCGATCTAAGGTTACCGACTCTCCGGCCCCATTTCGGTGCACGATTGGAGAGTTCTATGGGCGGCCCGCCGCTTGATTGATTCACTCCATGACTAAAGAAAGAGGCTCTTGTCTATGCTTCTCTTATGATATTTCTAGTTTTCACATCAAATTAATATAGTAAGAACTTCCCAATAGCTCTCCTAGCCGCTCAGAGCAGAAAATCAGAGGAAGATAGAAAGTAGAGTAGGGGAGAGAAAGTTCTTTTTTTCCGTTATAAGACGTCAGAAAGTTCAGTAGAGTGAGGCTAAGGGGTGGAGCGCGGGACTGGCTTTCTGGTTGTGTAAGCAGCATTGCCATAGCCTCTTTCTTGCTTTGTGCCTCCTCGACTTAGATATAGGGCGTGACTCTTTTTCCGGGTGTCTTCCCATAGGCCTAGCCTTTATTGTATTGTTGTAGGGTGGAATGCTTATCTATTCGCTTTCCAGTATGCTTTCCATTCGTTGTAAACCTTCGAAGTAGGATTCCTTATGTCTGTTGGAAGTGAATTTCGTAGGTTCTTACTAAAGTCTTGCCTTCCGCTTCCGGCATTAATAAGTCAAGCAAGAAGACAGGAGAAAGAAGAAGAGGTTTTCAGACAGTGGGGGACACATGCTCCATTTTCTACCTACATCGTTACAATGGTGTCCTAAGATGACGTCGACACTGAGTTTGTTTGCACAGAGCAAACAGTTGGTTCCAACAAACAACAATCGAAAAAGTGCCAACCGAAGTGCCCAAATCTTTATGACTTAAATGAACAAACGAAGCAGCTATATTTGAACAGACGAAATCGAAGCAAACGATCACAACATAAGCTTTTTTGTTAAAAAAAATTTTTTATATAAAATTACGTTAAGAGAAGAGATACCTATCGCTTTTGGTAGCTTTGTCTACGCAACGTGTTTTAACCAAAAAAGCCGTTTTTAAGAAGCTAAAATAGAAGGGTTCCCCTATCCGTACGGTTCTTCCCCCATGCTATGTTGTAACATTTTAATTGCTCAACTTCACTAGTATTTCCAGTTCCATGTCGACTTTACGACGATGTCTTCTCCTTTGGTCACAATAGTAATTGCCTATGGTCAGCTCCTTCCAGTCTTTCGAATCCCGAACTTGCTCTTGGAGGGACTTTAGTCGATTGAACGTCCGGTCCAGGGGAAAGTCAGTCGGATAGGAATTTCCTTCTCTTTCTTCCATTTTGACGGAGTTTCCGCCCAAAGTAGCAGTTTTCCCATCATGTGTCCAGTTAGAAAAGAAATGAATTGGAGTGAGGCCGAGAGACATTCTACTTTTTCCAAACGCACCTAGCTTTCTCTTCCTTCTAACGTGGTTGATCAAGTAATTGACTTAAGTCAGGCTCGAGCATGAAAGTAGGCAGATTCAGTTAATGAAAGTTAGGCTTTAGCCGAACGAAACCGGACTCATAAGCTTAGAAAGGGAAGGCTTTCACGCTTGGGCTACCTCGCCTCTAACTAAGTAGTTTACTTACGAAAATTCGGCTTGGTATGTGTTGGAGACATCGGCTTTATGCCAGGTTATTAGTGAAGGGTTTTGCTACCGAAAGGCGTAGTAATCCAGCATTAATGAGTCTCAACTCCCGGTGGATTGAAAGAGTTGCTTACAAGACTGTCCTCTAAGGCTTTATTCATTCTAATATGGTCCCGAATAAGCAGATAAAGTTTTCTTCTTTCGAGATACTCTGCTCTTGTATAAGAAGATCTCTTTTTTCTTCCTACGCATAAAATTTGTATCGAGGGTTGCTAATAAAAAAGACATTCGAATGGATAATGATCCCACGAGATGTGGTAAGCGATGCTGCGCTGGATCGCGGTCATTAAAGTTATATTTGTAAAGTTGTTCAATCGGCACTCCGATCCAGTAAGGGAATTCCCTTTTATGGTTCTTCTTGCCACTCCTAAATCGATTATTTAGTTACCTAGCAAGACTAAGGACATTTTTGAGAAAGGCAAAGTTGGCTTCTCTAATAGTAGCTCTTTACCTTTACTCCATAAGATTGGGCTTTTCCCTAGCTCGGAAGCTTAAGGCTTTCACCGCTCCTACTGTTGAAGAAGGCTTTCCGCCAGCTCGATGCTCAAATAAAGAGGGGTTTGGCCTAATTGACCTAATAAAGAAAAAGGTTCTTCTTTCGGTTCTCACTGAAACTCTATAAATCAAAAATATGGGGCTGGGTGGTACCTCCTACGTAATTACTTCACGCCAAAGTCAAAGTAGCTTCTTTTTCGATGTCATCAGTTTAGGAAATAGGAATTTTACTTTTTTTCCCTCGATCGGCATTGCTCTCGGGGCTAAATCTTACAGACTTTGGTCACACCTGACTTTCCTAATTGTACTGGCGCATTCCCTTCCTAAGGACCCCGGCTATCTTCTTTATCTCTATTATCCCGCTGTTTAGTAGCTTTTCGCCCTTGCTATCGATATCGACTTTCTCCGGTGAAATAGCAATAGACCTAGGCGCATTAGGAAAGGAATATTCTTTATTACCGGGTGAATATAGAAAATGCGTCATCTCATCTCGGGACTCCATTTTTCTTAAGTCAAATAGGTCGATGCCCGGTTATTAAGTCATCAAAAGGGCGAGACATTCTTGCTTTTTTCGCCTAGCCTAGTTGAAAGACTAGCAAGAATGGCTTTTTGAGCACTAATAATAAGCTACTACTCCGCTCATTTCCGATCCTCGGAACCGGCCCTCTTCCCTATTTATCCTAGGCGTGCAACCTCTAAGCCACATTACCCGAGCTACCCTCTTCTCTTAAAGGGCTAAGAAAGCAGAAAATCCCGATCTTCTCACCACTTTCTCTTTGCTTTGAATAGCTATCCCAAGGGATGAAGGAATGGATGCAGACTAAGAAGACTTGTAAATCGGTTCCGATTTAGCATTCATGAAGAAAGGCCCTGCAACGGCAGAGACTATTTAAGCTCTTTCACTCCGTTAAATAGTTACTATGTTTGGAATCATAGCAGGAAAGACTAGCTAAGCTTGAAACTCCTAGGCAACAAGTCTTTGATTCGATTTATTTTCACTCTTTCGTCCAAAAACTCTAACTAGTCCATCAGCCAAGCCAAGCCCTTCTGACTCTCCTATTCGTCCAGTTAAGAAAGCAGAAAAGCATTCGAACTTTAGACGAGAGATTGGAAAGCTTACCTTAAAAGAGCGGCCACGCCAAGACCTTAATAGGATGATGCTGGAACTGGATTCTAAAAAGAAGGGAGTAACCGATGGAATAAGCCAAGGCAAGTGCCATAGATTTAGCTGTTGTCGGAAGTGGCAAGTAGACTAGAAAAGGGGGGGAGTGCCGGTTAAATAGTTTAGGTTAGGAGTGCCAGCTCAAGGCGATAGGCATAGTGGAAAAAGGGTTTTAATCCTGAATCTGTTCACACGAATTGCTCAAGGTTGGAGGAATAAGCACTACTATTGAATCTAATCTCCTGTCGGAATGGTAGATAGGATCGATCCCAGACTCGGTGAAAGGCGAGAAAGACCAGGTAATCCCCATTGGCTTGGTTTCAGTGAGTTCAAGAGATGAGGATTAAGTGAGTTCAGTTCCCTCGCCTCGAGTGATAAAGAATAGTAATTTATTAAATATAAAATTGACTTATATAGAGTCATAAAATACGCAGCTATTGAACCCCCATCTGTCTTTGCTGCTTGACTGATGGAAAGCTTGACTTTCTTACTGTTGAACGACTCCGATCTGCAGATGTTTTCCTTAAAAATTGCTTTTCCTATTTCAAAGAGGAGGTCTGTCTTATCTTATGAATCGATTGAAGAAGAAAGAAACTTAGATAGAAGAGAGGCAAGGCTGAATAAGCGATGTTGGAGGCAGGGCTCCTAGAAGAGAAGCTCATACCCGTCGAAAGGGAAATGCTCTTTAGGTAAGAAATACAAGTGACGAAGCCCTTAACTCCGCAACTGCCTTCGGGCGAGGGAATGACCCCTGCTGACCACCAACAAAGGAATAGACTATCCAACCAGAAAGAAATGTCGCTGACGACACGGAACAAGTCGATCGGCAACTACTCGCTTCGATCCGAGAGTCACGAAGGAAAGAGAGACTCTACAACTAGAAAGAAGTATTTGAATGCTGAATGCTATGAGTTGAGAGATAAAGAATTACTAGACAGAATGGCATTGACCAGATAGTTGTACACGAGAGAATGACTATCACCAACCAACAATACGATACAATAAGATAAGAAAGGAAATCAGTCCCTAAGCTGCCAAATTACTTATCCTACGTATAGTCAAGGGCGTATTCTCTGTATTCTCTCCCTCACAGCTCCTTCTCTGTGTGCACCGGGTGGAGCAATCTCCGGCACCCTTTGTAAAGCTCGAGTTCTGCTCTCCGTGGGTTAGTGTTCCGGGAGTCCCCCCTCCTCGGCTGGGTGGTCTCGTCTTCGGTCTCATCCATGTCCTTTTTGGTATAGGGATATCCGCTGGAACTCTCTCCCCCACCGGCCCGGGGGTTGTTGGTGCCCCGTCTGAGGCTAAGCTAGTTCAAGTAATGGGCATTCGCTAAGCATCAGTCCTTAACCCGGAAATCTCCGACAAAACCTCTTTTTGTTCCGCCATTGGTTATGTTATTTACTATCCTATAACAAAGCCTTATTATCATATGTAAAAAAAGCATAGAATATGGAAGACCTTCTTCTTAATATGTTTTCCCGAGGGCAGAGAAGCGATTTTCGAACATCGTTTTCTGGACTAAGACTAAAGCTTTGTAGACTAGAATGTAACTGTTGTCACATTTTTCATAGAGGATAGGGTTTCAGGAGTGAATTTCTGTCTTAGAGCTTGAGCTGAAAGTCAGGTAGTTGAAAGAAAGCAAAAGGCCAGGGATTTGCCGACTGGGGCTCTTTTCGAGCTTGCCTACATATCTGCCGCACTTGGCCAGGATCAAGTCAGCACTTTAGAATGAAGAAGACAATGCGCAATTGAATCAATAGTTACATCCACGCACATAGAATAGGAATATAAGCTGCTGTTTGCAAGCTCTTTAGCATTAGTTAGCATTAGAATGCCGCCCTTCCTGTTAAGAAGTGACGGAGCTCTCCTACCCGGCTATCTCCGAGTGAGGAAGTGAATCAGAGAGCAGCACAGAATCGGTTGTGAAAGGACTAGCAATTGAATCAGGAAGCGGTGTTGGTGTGGTCTTACCAATGCTTTAGTTAGTATGAGTACTCCTATCCGCTGTTCAATTTACCGTTGTTGGGATCTTTTCCGCTTCCCTTGAATCAGCTGTTGAGGAAGGAAGTGACATCATATATAAAGAAAAGGAATCTCATGCCCTGAGAGAAAGGGAATCATCATAGGCTGTTCTCGTAAGCGCTGTAAGCCTAGCCGCTGCTGCTTGAGTTGCCGCTGCTGGGTGAATATCCTTTGCTATTGAATCTGCTCCTGTTATTTCATCTATAGAAGAAGCTGGTATAGAATAGGCTTTTTCGGGGCAAATGTCACAGAAGGAAGATAATAAGCTGTTCTCTCTTTCCTGAAGCAAGGAACTTCTTGACCAACTTCCAGTGGTATCTTATAATAAGAGAAAAGCTCTTAGATGGCCTTCTTGGGAATAGAATAGGCTTGAAGCCAATCTCCCCTGTTGATGGTTCATAAGCACTTCTAGTCCCGTATCTGGTGTTAATGGCATAGCCGTTGTAACAAGAGTAAGCACTGTGAGAGTAAGCGCTGTGATCTTTTCCGCTGCTAGTCTTTTAGCCCGAAGACAAGGCACTGATTGATCGGAGTTTGCCAGGCCAGGAGTTGCAGTTGCCGCTCTTTCTCTTGCCGCTGCTCTCGTTTCCGTTGCTTGTCTCTTTCCTCTTGCTTTTCTTTTGGGGAATTAGCTCTCTTTAAAAGGGTATAATATAAATTTGATAAGAGAAGAAAGATGCACTTGAATCAGCTGTTCCCCTATCTGGTGTTAATGGCATAGCCGTTCTTGGTTAAATATCAGCTCTTTCCTTTGAAAGAAGGAGTTCTCCTAAGCCAGTCGCAAGCTTCCCCTCGCTCTGTCGATAGCATTCCTTGGGCTCGAGAAGGGGGCTATTTAGGCATTAAAAGACGAGTACGAGTTAGCAGGGCTGTCAGCCTCCTTCAGATTCAAAGTAGCAGTAGGAGGGCATGTGTAAGCCGTTCTAAGAGTAAGGGGTTTACCTAAAGGTCTCTGGGTTGGCAGATAGTGCTTTGTTTGCCCATTTCCAAAACCAAAACCACTAGGCGTAGAATGCGCTCTTAGCCTTCTGACTTTCCATTGAAGAAGAATAGGCATCAACTAAGTCTCCCGAAGAGGGATTGGCTCTTGTCACGCTTCCAGTCCTTCCTGAAGCCGCTGGAGCTAAGACTGAAAGACCCATTTCTAATAAGCTCCATGAACTGAGCCTTGTTGTTGTGAGAATTCTTAATTCATGGCTTAGGGCTGTAGTTTTGAATCAGATAGTGGATTACGGGACCTATAAGTAAGCAAGGGTACCGCAGGTAAAGGGTAAGGAAGAACAAGGTCAGGAGGATTTTAAAGGAAAAAGTCTAGCCTAAGCTAAGTAAGAACAGCAGCTGCTGCTCTCATTTTAGCGAGAAAAGATGGGATTCTTTCAGCGGAATCAACCAACGTGGATGCATAATATAATAAAGTGCTGTCTTCTAAGTTGGTTTACTATTGAGCTTAGCTAAAGCTTTCAACCAGCCCACTTTCTAACTAATTGACTCCGGAATATCCTTTGAAGGAAAAAGAATCGTATTCTATCCCAGGAACCTCTCCTCTCTCCTTCTTTCGATCTGAAAGACTTTTCTGGAGCATAGTATAAAATTGAAAAGAGCAAGAAGCCCTCTTCAGAATAGGAGCCCATCCATCCCGAGCTCTGTAGTGATGACCCTCTTCTACCTTTTATTCCTCCTTTTTTTTTTACCACTGAGCAGACAGGACTGAGCTGAGGCTCTTTCCTATTCCACTGGTATCGTGAGTAAAGTCCCTCTTCTTTCCTTTCCCAGTCGAGTTAGCTCGCTTCCTTTTCTTGAGCAATAGCCCGATCGGAACTTCCCACGAAAAGAGATCTTGCTTTCCAATCTTTCTGTCCTCTAAAAAAGAAAGAAGAGCTCCTGGTGGGGAACTAGTAGAACCAGCAGATGGATCTTTACTAACTCCAAGAGGATTTGAGGCAGACTGGAGCTTCCTTCAAGGGCTGAACCACGTCCACTACCATCTCTAGAAGAGCTAAAGAAAAAGGTCGGGCATGCAAACTCCAATTCACGAAAAGAGGAGGCCCGTGTAAGAAAAGCGAGTTAGCAGAAAGATTCTTCTTTCTATCAAGGGATCATTTGCTTAATATGGCATATCGGGGTATAAAGAGGCTGAGGGCATAAGCTCTCTTCCCGAGCCAAATCGTCATCTTAGAATGTGCTAATGGTTGGGGACCCGCCCAAGCTTTCTCGATCAATAGAGCTGTCAAATTTACCCTCTCCCCGATCCATGCTGTCTTTCGAATCCCTTCATCCGACCCCGTAGTGAGGAGTCTGCATTTCAGAACCTGCAGCTATCTCCAAACCAAGCCCTCGAAAGAATCTAGTGATTACGGGATCCTCCAGTGGGGAAGGTCAAATCGACTTGCCCTACTGATTTAAGGGGAGGGGAATCCATATTATTAGCACTTAGAATCGATGATTTCGCGCACCCACCCAGGCACTGGAGAAGGCTTATGATTTTGAAGGATCACCTAAACCTAGAGATAATTAGGATCTCTCCCTCACCCACAGCAATGGCTATCCCCGTTATCACCTGAATCCTACTTCTTCCACGGAAAATGGGAAATGTCGAATTCGGAAGGCGGGGTAAACGGAATGAAGTACATAGAGCCTCATGATAGTCCTTATCCGTGTGTACCGGTCCCACCTTCGCAGCACAAAATGACCTTTTCCTCTGGGGTACAGTAAGATTCGAGCAAGATGGAGCCGAAATCCTTTGTATTGGCTTTGGGCCATAAATGCGGTAGAGAAGGGTTGCCCCCGAACCTTCAGCATGCGCAAACCTGTTTGCACTCCTCTTGCGGAACGAGATAAAACTTAAACTATTAATGCGGATGGAAATGGCATGGAAGCGAACGAACTAGGAAAGCAGCATGGAGGCCTGAAGTTGAGCCACTGGTGGAATTGGCTTCCCTTTCACTCGATATGGCTCACAAACACGACCCCGCGTGAATCACACGAATTGGCCCGAGAGATTGGATAATGGTCGGGGACCCTTCCACA